TGGAATAAGTTCGGCAGCGGATCACGAAATCTTGGAGATCTTCTCTATCTAATGAATGGGGAGTTCGCTTTGAAATCGTCCGCCCTGCACCCACCCCCCGAGTAGATGCTTCAACAGGAATCACACAGGGGTAGATTGATACAATAGAAACCTCTGGGAAAATGCCCGCCCGTAACCCATAAAGTACATTACCATAGTCCGTTTGAGGGATTGGCGCCTTACCCATTCAGTGACTTTGGCGCTGGACGTTCCCCCAAAAAATGGGTACTCTCGGGTCGGGTGAATTCGATATCGAGAATAGACGTCTGTTGGCATTCCAGCCTTCCTTCCCCTTTCGGGGCCTATCCGAAAGAGAATCCAGTACCTCTTGGTCGTGAATATCTGAATCGGACGAACCGGCCCCGTGAATATCTTTCCTTCGGAACAAAACAATTCGAATTAGGCTCGGTCAACTGGAATGTTTCTTAGCCATATAATATAGGAGATCTTCCAATTGAGAAGATCCATCGACCGGAGACGAAGAGAAAGGTCTATCTATTTTCTTTAGTTATTCCGTGAATTTTTGAGTGATTCAGTGAAACCAATGATTCGTTATTGGAGCAGATAGCAACAACCCTTTCATCGGACATGCATATTTTTGATTTTCCAACGGATTTCCATGTTTCATTAATGGAAATTTTTTGATGTAGTGAGTCTGAGTAATAGGCTCTGGTTGTTCGCCGTTCCAGAATTCTTGTTTAGGAAGTTCATACCATCCATACATACATAGTGTTTTGATCTAAGATTTCAATTCTTCCATGTTTTCGCAGTAGCAGTTCCATGTAGCTAAGGCCAAAAATATGGAAGAAACAAGTATTTCCACGACTCTACCACCCGGTCAATTCTGTTCCACTTAATCCCCCTTTCATGGCCACATATCTTTCCGCCTAAGGAATGGGAAATCTTTCTCCTGTTAAATGAATCAAATGGTTCATCTCATCCGGGAAAAGCCATCTCTTTCTCAACAATGTCTTTGTCATTTGATCCAATAGCGTTCCGTTAGATAGGAACAGATTTGATAAATACTGATAACTCTCGGATGGAGTATTAGAACGGAAAGACCCTGTAGATAATGAACTATTGGTTCTAAGACGTCTCTGCCATCTCTGGCGATGAATCAACAATTCGAAGGGATTTTCTTGCGTATTCTTGATGAACCAGCTTTTAGACATCGATGTAGGAGGACTTGTTAGGGAAATAAGAACCCCCTTTGACATCTCTTGATCTGCAAAGAATTCTCGACGTGAAAACACAGGCGCATCGAAAAAGAATGGATTCGTAGGGTCCCAAAGAAATTGGCTTATTTGAAAAAAGCCTTGTTCTTTGTAAAATCGATCTCGTGTCTGGTACGGCATGGTTCCACTCTGCAAGAACTCCGAATCATTCTCTTCCGAATCATTCTCTTCCGAATCATTCTCTTGATGAGAAATGATCCGTGTGCCCCGAAATGACCTGGCCCAATAGGGAAATCCCAATTCATTGGGCCTTTCGATACAACCAAATAGATCGGGGTACCATATTCTAGGAGCCCAAACTATGTGATTGAAGAAATCCTCCTCTATCTGTTGCAGGTCGAGGTCTCCTTCGTCAAATACAACCCCTTCTTCCAATTCAAACTCCGATTCGTCTTTTTCATAGAGAAATTTCTGATCAACGCTAGAACAAAATCCATTTTGCATCATATCTAAGGGATTCCTTCGTTCGGACCGAAGAAGCAATGCCACTTGATCATTATCAAACTGACTGCCATCTTTTTCTGTCCGCGAGGATCCCACCAGAGCGCCCTCTCCTTCGAATACTTCTAATAGGCCACGAACTAGAGCAGAATCAGTCTCAACCAAATAAGAAGTGATCCCATTTTTTTCATCGGGTCCGGGTAGAGACCAAAGATCATGAGCGACCGATCCGGCAGAACAACTCAAAAGATAAAGAAGTATCGTTAATCTCTTCATGCTCGTTGCAAGCTCGAAGTACCAGTTATACAAATACGAACCCCCTTCCTTAGGGAATCTCTTCTTCATATAGATAGATATAGGATCTATGGGGCCCTTACTTAGAAGTACATTTTGTGCAACAACCCTTCCTATCTGATAGAAAAGGATCCCATGATCCTGAACCGGTCTTACCTTGGCTCGCAAATCCCAAGTTTGTCTATGAAGAGCGGATCGAATTGTATGAGTGTCTATAATGGATTTCTTCTGTGCAATACTAATGGATAGGGCCTCATTGGTAAGTGCTACAAGATCTCGTACACTGGAACCCATGGTTATGGACCCGAATCCATTAGGATGGGACATTTTCTTTTCCAAGTGAAATCCCCTAGTATATGAAAGAGTGAAAAAGTGCTTTCGTTGTTGTGGAATAAGAAGCCTTCGTAGCTTAAGGCATGTATTTAATTTATTCGGAGCTATTAGAGCGGGATCCACTTTTTGGGGAATATGAGTCGAAGCAATAACAAGGATATTGCTAGTGGAGCATCTTTCACAATCCCTGGAGAGAGAGTTCACTAATAGACCGAGGGATAAGTCATTCGACGCACGCACAGACAGATCATGAATGTTTGGAATCCATAGTATGCAAGGAGACATTGCTTTTGCTAATTCGAATGTAAGGGGGATACTAAATCGGTCTAGTCTATCCATATCCGTAGTTAGCTCATTTAGCAGCTCTATATCATCTATATCAAGGTCATCATCGCTATCGTCACTCTCATCACTCTCATCAATATCGTCACTCTCATCAATATCAATAGCGTCACTATCATCACTATAAAGATCGTCAGCGTCACTATCATAAGGATCGATCTCATCCAAAGGACTGGCATCCAGGAACTTGTTCGGAACTACCGTAATGAAAGGAACATAGGAGTTTGTCGCGAGGGATTTGACCAAATAGGATCGTCCAGTTCCTATCGAACCTATCACTAAAATACCCCTAGAGGGGGATAGGGCTAAGCGGAGCGAAAAGGGTTTTCCATGAGATGGGAAATGAAAACGAGTAGCCCCACACGAGATTTGTGAATAAGTGATTGTCTGAAAATGAGCAAGGAATATCCGTCTTTCTGCTAAACAGGATCTATTGAACTCATAATTCATTAGATCCTTTTGATGAATGTCAACTAAGTATCGTAAGTAAATTGATCCCAGTTGTTCAACCATTTGATAACTAGAGTCATTCTTTGATAAACCATCACTATGAGTCAGACTCAATAGCATTTGATCCATCCTTTTTTCTGTCGTTAAGGTGGAGAACTGAACCAAGAATTCTCTTTCTTCATCCTCAATCAAATCACTGTTCGCGACCCAGGATTCTATTTGATCATTAATCCACTCAACGTTCACGTTTTTTCTTATCAATGAATAGATCTCTTTACTTGTACGACTTAGATGTCTCGTATTTCTCGAAAAAGTGATTCGATTGATGGGATTTGGTATGATCCTTAGGAAATCGATGATACCGATGAGATTGATATTCCAAAATTTCTTCTTAGAACCTATGGATTTGAACCCATAAGCGGGACCGCCACCCAATAGCATGGTAAAAGCAGAACCCCATATTGCTTCTAGAAAATAGACTAATTGTTCCAGAGCAACTAGAAAGAGATTCTTTAACCAGAAAGAATGCCGCTCAGATGTAGGATACCTATCCAGAAGTTTTCGCAACTCAATCATGTAGGATGGAATCATCAAAGATTTGATCTTTTTGAAATCCGTCTGTAACTCACTAGAGGCTCGGGAAACAAAGAGAAGATGTGTACCAACGAGATATCCAGCAACAAGAAGAAGGAAAAAGATGAGGAACTCCCGAGTATTTGATGATCTCAGCCATAGGGGTGACTCATTATTTCGATGAATCATTTCTGCGCACAGAAGAAAACTCGGTAAACTCGTAATCTTACTGAGATTCCATTGTGAACGAATCGCCCACAATTTTGTCTGAAGAATCCACCATGATGTCTCCAGAATATCCTGAAAAATGAATATGTGACTGCTACTTAGCAATAGGTTTGAAAAAGTATCTAAAAGGGCGAATTTTAGATATTTGAACCCTGTTGAAGTAAAGAACCACGGCATATATGGTTGGAACAGATTCTTCCATTTTGAGAGATTTGAAAAAGCACGCTCTCGTTGAAGGGTTCTATGCATCCGCCGGTTCTCAAACCTAAGACTCCGTTTTTTCCTCTTTTTGGATTTCTCAGCACATGAAGTGTGAATCAAACCCATGTTTGAATTGAAATTGAGATTGAGATACTGATTCCCTTCTGAATCAGATAGATTCATATCTGAAAGAGGTGGACAATCCGTTCTTTCAAAATGGACTATTTGTCCCTCTGTTAGAGGTGTTCCAGAAATGTCTGCGATCGAATAAATAGCTCTACGAACGAATGGATCGGATCGAATTGGAAAATGGAAAGATTTGTACAAGTTATACGTTGTTTCGTCACCACTTTGTGGCAAATCATTAGGTATGAATATCTTAGATACCTGTGACTCGATTGGTGAAATCGTATCGCGCTCCAAAAAAACATGTTTTTTTTTACCGACGCACAAAGAAAATCTTTTGTTGCGAATGAACAAGATATTGAGGAATTGTCCATACGTAAGATCCGAATTCTTGAGAAGGGCCTTTTCCACATAAAAAGGGAATCTTTTGTTACAATAGAACCAGAAGTGATGTGGATTATTCAAGAATCGAAGTCGATTTGCTTTAGAAAAAGAAGATATCAATGAACTTCTATGAAATGGTTTCACGGGATTCAGCCAATTGTATTGATCGTGGGATATCATTGAGAAATAGGAATCCGTGTTATCAAAGTTTTTCCTGCAATTCTTTCTAGTATGGAATGAGTCAATCATCCATTTTGTCTTATTGAACAAAAATGGTGATATTGTGCCTCCATTGATCGATAATTTCGATTTTTGGGAAAGATCATGATCATCCAATAAGAAGGGTTTCCATTTATTAAAAGGAACGATTTGAACACCTATTGAGTCTAACAACTGATTGCAGAGTTGATCATTCGGCCCTTTCAATTCATAGATATAGATGGGGATCTCAGACCCAGGAATGGGGGTACTTCCGATACTCAAAAATAAAAAAGGAAGTGACTTCGACAAAAAGGACAAAAAGAGAAGTGACTTCGACAAAAAGAAGAGAAGTGACTTCGACCAAAAGGGAAGTGAATTCGACAAAAATAAAAATGCCTTCGATAAAAGGAAACGAGGTGACTTCGTCAAAAAGGGATGTGACTTCGACAGTTTGGCCATAAACTCGGCCCAATCAATCAAATATTGAGTCGGATTCATACGTAATCGATTCAGATGACTACATAATCGATTCAGATGAATACGTAATCGATTCAGATGAATACGTAATCGATTCAGATGAATACGTAATCGATTCAGATGAATACGTAATTGATTCAGATGACTACGTAATCGATTCAGATGAATACGTAATTGATTCAGATGACTACGTAATCGATTCAGATGAATATGTAATCGATTCAGATGAATACGTAATTGATTCAGATGACTACGTAATCGATTCAGATGACTACGTAATCGATTCAGATGAATACGTAATCGATCTCGATTCAGATGACTACGTAATCGATCTCGATTTAGATGACTACATAATCGATTCAGATGACTACGTAATCGATCTCGATTCAGATGACTACATAATCGATTCAGATGACTACGTAATCGATCTCGATTCAGATGACTACGTAATCGATTCAGATGACTACGTAATCGATCTCGAGATCGATGACTACGTAATCGATTCAGATGACTACGTAATCGATTCAGATGAATACGTAATCGATATCGAGATCGATGAATACGTAATCGATCTCGATGATGATGATATCGATCGAACACTACTTGAAATTGAAAACGGCTCTTCGACTCAGAAATGAAATGTTCCAAATGTTCCTGGAAATTATTGGTCCATTTGTATCTATATGCATTAGGATCCCGATTCATGGATCTATCGGTTCGAGAACTAAGAGGGTCGGACCCTTTCTTCTGACTCTTTTTCAAATTCGAGAGATGGTGGTTGATCGTATATTTCATTCTAGTTCTATGATTCAGAGTCTCATTTCCTATTGGATCCCCTTTCATTCCATATTCGAAGTTGCGATCGGATCGATTCATTAACATTAAAAAGAATCGATTTGATACATTTCTTATGTACCCATAGATGCTATATTGGATTTGAATCAGATTTCGGATCAATCTATATGGATTGACTGCCTCCATTATGTTGTTGCTAGCAAATCCCACTCTTTTTGGTTTTGGATCTTCATAAAAAATAGGAGGTACAACCAATAAAGATTTCTTTTTCGATTCATCCCCGGAGTTGAATCCCTCAGAAAAGGGAAAAAATACCCTATCATAATCATACACCAGATCCGGCTCGGTGATTGATAGAATGAGTAGATCTGCCATTTTTAAAAATCTCTCTTCTGATTCAAAATCGTGGTGTAACGTGTACCCTCCCCTGTTCCGGTCATGGAATAGATGAAATAAATCCAAAAATGGATTTTGGGTCAAGAATGAAATCTTATTGGAACTGTCCATATCCGGTTCATCCTTCGGAACCATATCACATCCCGGATCTGATGAAATAGGATGAATTGAGATGGTCTTTTGTAAATACGGAATTATCTTGAATAGATCCACTATTTCTTTCTGTTCCGATCGCCTGGAAGGGACAAAAGAAACATCTTGGTGTTTCGTCAACAATTTAGGATCGGACCTCTCAGTAGGATTCGAACCCAGATGAAGTTCTGACCATCTGTCAGAGAAAAAAGAACGAATTGATCTTGTAGGATTCCCAAGAAATTCTTCGATTTCTTCCGGAAGCAGATGACGAATCATCTCCTTCTCATGTTCCGCGAATAGCCGGGACATTGAGGAATCTCCAGAAAGGCTTTTCGGGAATCGGTCTGATTCTATCTCTGTTCGTTCCGTTTGAAGAAAGGAAGGATCCCAATCCAAAAGAATCGATCTTTCTTTGAGTTGTTGAATCTCTCTTTGATTGATCAATGGGTGAGATTCCGAATCCTCATTACTAATGGAATCGAAAGGATCTCTGGATTGATCAGAAGATCCTTTCAATTGGCTAGAATCCGTTACTTGAACGAAACTAGATCTTGTGGAATCATATTGAATATTTGACGATACATTCCGTACCTTGCTAAAAAACCGATCCTTGTTTACCAACCACACATTGTCTAACCAAATCCAATTCTCTCTCGATACCTTCCTCAAAAAATCCGATCCCTGTTGTTTGAAGAAACCCTCCCCTTCCATTGGTCTTTTTTCACGAAAAGCAGGCATGAGATAACAAATCCAGTGTTTCACTAAGATTTCGAATAGCTGTCCCGAATTCAAGTTGATTCTGTTTCGCTTCTTCCTCGGAGAAAGGCCATCAAACCATTCCAAATCGTGG